TGTCTGATGAGGGGACTTCGTAAACTATCTAACTTTGAAGCTATTACACCCAAAAGGGTGAAACCACAGAAGGAGGTAACCCTGACTTCAAGACAGATGGTGAAGAGCACCGGTCAAGCTCACACACAAGAGGGAAGGAACGAAAGATTGATTGATCTGCTGCTCGATCGGAGATATAAGGGAAGCGCTGGTAACCGAACTCTTTCGCGAAAGGGATTCCGCCGCCGAGTCTCTGTCTCTTATGAGAGCAGTGGCTAATAGAACTGATGCGCCTCAGAAAGCAGCGTCCTTCTCAATCAATGCCCGGGCATCCCATACATAACCACCGAATAACCATTCCCCGTACTGAGTTCTCTCAGGTGCCAACTCTTTTTTTCCGTAATAATCTAAAAAAAAGGTTCATGACCATCAATCGGTCGGAAGGTTAAGAGTGATAGATATTATTTATGTTCAAAGTCAGGCGCTTCCTTGTATCCCGCTTGGCAGTACATAAGGGGAAAGACGAGAATAGACCTCAAGGTCGGAACCGGCTCTTTTGGTTTTCTTTCTTTGGCTATGGTTGCCTTGACCAGAGGGTTCCAACCCGTTTAGAATGAACCGTAGCCAAAGATCCATTTACCCAGACGGTGTGCGAAATGAGGAAATTTTCCGTAGTAGGCCGAGTTTGACTCTATCGCCCGACACACAGCCCTCTATGTAGCTCTACCACAAGACCTTTCGGTGCCATCACAAGAACGAAGGAGACCCGCAAAGAGCGTTTGCTCTAGGAGTGGAGCGATCCCTGAAATCATAGGTTCGATGAACAACTAAACCGAATGATCGAGAGAGAATAACATAAGGGCACCTCTATAGACGCGAAAACCGAGTTACAGACCCCGATGGACGCGTGATGAATGTGAGAAGCATCGGCCCCGGAGAAGGCTGGATCGTAGGAAGCGAGTTATACGTCTATGAATCCTTCCTGTGAGCTCAACGAGTACCCACGATTCCCAGTAGGAGTCGGCATATCGTGCGTAATGGATCCTGATGTTGTATGGGTCATCGGGGCGAAGGGTTCCAAACCTCGGAATTGCGAACATCGCTGATGGCGCGTTCACTGCATCGCACTGGCGCATACACAATGTTAATCATTATCGCCAAGTCCTAAACGCTCTTTTTAGTGGGACGCTATGCTAAAACGAGAGTGTCACGTACGGCGCCCGGTGGTGAAAAAGGAATCGCTCCTTTCGGAATCGCACTTGGTTAGATCGCCTGACTTGGGCGCTCTATAGGGAGCCTTTCATTGCTTATTAGAAAACTGGTGTATAACCATCCATGATGAAGGAAGTTAGATCCAAATCAGAAGATGACCGTCACGTGAGAAGATCTGCTCGCAAGACCGTAAAGTGGCATGGATCGCTGAGAGAATGAGATCGTCAGAGGATCACAGACAGATGATCTTGTGATCAAGGAAGAGGGGGCCTCTAGCCTCCAACCCACTTTCTCATGCCAAACCAGGCGTAGCCATCCACGACTGATAAGGAAATTGCTAATGAATGCCCAGATAATGAACGGTAGTAAATACGATGGATATCATTCTACTATACCATAGACGTAAGATGATGTAATGTCATGCCGCTACAAGGCTGCTAGATATATTCTTTTTCTTTTTAGGTGTGTATAGAATGCAAGGAGAGCCCGAACCGGTGGCCCCATGCCAGGAAGACTGAATTTGACCTAGGTAGGCACTCAAGAAGGCATCTATCCTCCAATCATTCCAGCCGAGAATTTTGAAAGGTTTTTCCAAGGCACTGGACCTCAAACGACTAGAATAGCATCACCTACGTAGAGGTACTTTAAAAGTCTAAGTGTATAGATGAACTAGAAGGGGAAGGCCAAGTCTTACCAAGTTCTAAATAGGCAGAAGGAGCAGAGTCGTAGTACATGGGGAAATCGGTCCTAGAGAATTGAATTGTTTTCCATGATAGGTATAGAGGATGTAGTTCGACTAAAGTCAAAGATCACAGAGGTACGAAGCCTAATGACAGAACAACCAAGCGCCTAATGGCACAGTAGAAGATTTTTAAACAAGGAAGGTGGATAGGCTAGATTTTAAGAAGGAAAAGGTGTAGCATCCAAAGTGTGCGGGGAAAGAAAGAGCTTAGGTTGTATAGGGAAAGGTCCAATGGAGGAGTCCCAGAAGAAGGTTAATTAGACGGAGGATACGGGCCGCAATCGAGGCGGATCTCTTTTCCCATATTCTAAAGCTGGAGGAACGGCTTATCGAGGGCGCGAACCCCGCATCGAAGAGGTGAGGTTGTGGCTTAGCCCGGAAGCAAGTCAAGAAAAGATCGTTAAGTAAAAGCGGTTGCTATTTAATCAGCTTCTGCAACAGGGAATAAAAACCTTTTCTTTTGATTTGGATGCCGGAGCTTCTTCTCGGGATCAAGAGGTAAAAAAAAGTCAATAAGTGAAAGACTGACTCTCTTTTACCCCTTTGAGTATACTACTATTGAAAGAC